GCAATTAAATAATCCAATTTTCCATTTTTAATTGACCCTTGGATACAAATCACGAGAATGTATATTTTTCCTCGAATCCTTCGTTGAGAGGTAAAGGATTAAATCCTTTTAAGAAATAAAGTTTTTCTTCGGAATATGAATCAAATCAAACCGAGGGATCCCTTAACTATAAAAGGGATTAATAAAACGAATCACACTTTTACCACTAAACTATACCCGCTACAATGCGATTATTGTATATAAATGAAACTTTTGTCGAACAAAAAAAGGTAATCGGACGTAATCAAGATAGGATCCAAAACAAAATAATGATGAAAATTATAGCATTGAGATGAAAATTATAGCATTGACGTGTTTGTTTTGGTTTTGTCAGTAAACCTAATCAGATTAGTAAAAGAGCACTCCTAATTCAAAATTTAAATAAAGAAAGAACAAGTTCTTTCTTTTGCTGGAGGATTTTTGACAGAACAGATAGGGCTCGATAAAACTATTTATGTTATGACATAAGAATGCATTGCACAACAATCCACAGTTCCTTATTTTTTTTTTCTTTTTTTCCAGTAAAGGAAAAAAAATAAGAAAAGAAAGAATAATAATAATAAAAAATGACACTTTGATTCTATAGAATGAAATTCCATATCAGAGGAATGGAAAGATCCCTTCTTCTGATTGTTGTTTCAATAATCAATAATAAGCATTTTTGTTTTCAAACAAATCATTTTATCTATATCTATGATTTGGAATGGAACAAAAAATGGCCCGGCTAGGTACTGACCAGGCCAGGCCGTGAAAAGAAAAAAAGCTCTTTCGGAAGAAGAGGTATTCTTGCTTTTTTCTTTTTTTTTTTTTATTCGAAATATCTCTTTAGAACCTTTTCTTTATCTAAATGGGATTGCTTATAAAAGTAGTATATATTAAAGTTGTATATATTAATAGAGTAAAAAAAAATAAAGAGAGATAAAGAAAAGAAAGGCTTTTTTTCAAGCCTTACTTTTTGTGTAATGTAAGATAGTAATTATCCTTTTTCAATTGGGAGAGATGGCTGAGTGGACTAAAGCGTCGGATTGCTAATCCGTTGTACGAGTTTTTCGTACCGAGGGTTCGAATCCCTCTCTTTCCGTTTCCGTTGATGACTTGTTATTTTATTTATTTTTTTTTTCAAAACCTTTCCTTTGTTTTTGTTTTTTTTTTATTTCATATAATAAATAAGGATGTACAATAGATAAAATCCTAAGTAAAATAGATAAAATCCTAAGTAAGAACATTGAAAAATTAAGCAAGTAAAAAGAAAGGCCTTTTTATTCTTCACGTCCAGGATTACGTCCTGGATCATTAGATAGGAATCCAAAGATGAAGAGAGAAACAAAAAATATCACTACTGTATAAACAAAGAGTTTGAGAGTAAGCATTACACAATCTCCAAGATCTTTTTTTTTTCAAAAAAAAAAGAGAATAGATTCTCCATTTTTATACCCCATATCCTATTTTGACACCAATAAACAAAATGGTTTCTCGAAATCAAAAATCAAAAAGAATTTTCAGAAATTCATTTGGAATAAGAGTCGAGTCTTTCATAAAAAAAAAATCTTTCCTATTTTGAAATGACTCTAAAAGGGTTTTTCAATAAATGAAAAAGAATCCGAATGAGGAAAGAGGGGAGTCAGATTTTTTGCAGCTATCTAAGAATTGTTTGAATCGAGGGTTCATGTTCATGCTGTAAGACTTATCCGATCTTATCCATTGTTCCAATTTTTTTTTGTTTCGAATAAATCATGTCTAGGACAGTATTAAAGATCTCATCGAAAACTTACAGCAGCTTGCCAAACAAAGGCTAAGAGAAAAAAGAGAAGGGGTATTACTGGCATAAAATCTACGATTGGATTCAAAAAAGCGTAGGCCTCAGGCAATTTGGCTAAGAAAAAACTACTTGAATAAAGGGTGGAATGAAGACAGATACAGATCAAACTAAAGATATTAAGCATAACAAACATTTTTTTTTTTCTTGGACTTGGAGATAATTGTATTTTGATTGAGTTATTGTTATTGATATCCCTTAAAAATGAAAAAAAAAAGGTAAGGGATACCAAAAAATCCTTCTTTGAACTCACCCAATCAAAAATCCTTCAATTCTCAAAAAAGAATAGAAGAAATCATACTTTTATACAATATCTTAATTGAATTATATGTAATGATCAATAAATTCAGCTTCATTGTATATCTACACGTGTCAAAACCCTAGGAACAATAGAGTCCATAGATATTTATTTTAGATTGGAATTGACGAACAACCAAAAACAATACTACTCTTTAGTAGTATTGAATAGAAATTGAAATGGGGCGTGGCCAAGTGGTAAGGCAACGGGTTTTGGTCCCGCTATTCGGAGGTTCGAATCCTTCCGTCCCAGGGAATACCTATTCTATATATAGATAGAAACATAGATAGAAATATCTATTATCACAATAAAGAAAGGTTTTCTTTTTGAACTACCTTCTGTTTTTTGAACTACCTTCTCTACTCTTTAAGAGTTAAATATTGGATATTATGTGATTCTTGTTTCTGATTTTTAATGATTCTATTCTTCTTTAAATCCTATTTTTTCACAAATTAAATTCAACTAAGATACATATAGATGAAACTGAATCGAGTTGTGATCTAGGAATCTAGATTCGAAGAATTGGAAATAAAGAAAAAAAAAAGGGGGGTTGCAAAAGAGGTTGAATGCGCTTTTCATCGTATGTCCATCCCCTTATACTTTGAATATTGAATATTCATATTGAAGTTTAAGTTAGTTACTTCGAAAAGCCTTACGTCCCATATAATAAGAATTAATTAACAATGTAAGATAGCAATTTAACTAGCTGTGCTTGTACAAATTGGAAAATTGGATTAAGAAATAATCAAGTTACATACATATAACGTATCTATTTTCTTTGAACCTCATTTTTAGGTATTTCATTTCGTATTTGATTTGGTTCGCATATATAATTGTAAATATATGTAATAATATATACAGGGGGGGTAATTCATACATCCTATATTCTATTCCCCTTGCTTTAAATAAAAATTATTGAACGAACCCCCACCAGTCAAAGAAACTACGCGTAAAATGAGGAAATGCTTAATGTATTATTGTCGTTCTATTTCAGTGATAACGTTTTTTGGTTTTTTGAAAAATATTTTGGATCCGTTAATTTGAAATATTCTATATTGAATATTCATAATTCATTCCAATGACAATTGTTCAGTCTATCTGATAGAGGGAATTCTTTTTTTTATGATTTTATTTTTCAGTATGAAATGAAAGAAAAAGAGCCTAAATCTTCCTTTACATCAACTTTTTTTTATTCACTCCACGAAAAAAAGAAATTTATTTCTTTTTCTATCTATCTATATTTTTTTAATCACTGAGGTTTAATTCAAAGATGAATTATTTATGATGATAAATGCAATCTTTAGGAAAACTTTATTCAAATAGTGATATCCAGGTAGGTTTTTTTTCAATTCAATAACTATTTGAATTGAATGATTTCTTATGAGTATTTGATATTCGAAGAAGTCTAAGATTGTTGAATATATCCTCTCAAGTTACTTGAAGATGCAATGTAGATTCAATACAAAGAACTTTTTTCTTCCTAATATTTAGAAATTAATAAATAAAATAAAAATATTGCATTCATCCAATAAAAAGAAAATCGAGGATTAAATTGAATTCTTTCTAAGACTTCTTTAGAAACCAATGGAACGACCGAACAAATGACTATTCATGATTCCCTAATTGAATCAATTACATATCAGTTCCAAACTAGAGGAATGTTATGGTAAAACTTCGTTTGAAACGATGTGGTAGAAAGCAACGTGCGACTTGAAGGACATGATCAGTTGTGGATTCTTACACCCACCCTTTTTATTATATAGGAATGAAGGTGCTCTTGGCTCGACATCCTTTGTTCTGTTCCACTCGAAACCTCATTTTTTCTTGGGTTGTAGTGTAAACAGTATGTGATGTAGCTCGAGTAGAAAGTATTGATTCATTTCTCAGGGCAAGGATCTAGGGTTAGTGCCAATTAATAAGTTGGAACAACTTCGTAAGTGTAGTCTATTTTCGATTTCTAAATCGAAAGGATCCAATTCGAGCAAGTTTCAAATCCAAAAAAGGAAAATTTGTTGGAATTAGTGAAACTCTTTTGATCAAAAGTGTATCTTGCGGGAATCAACCGTTTATGATTCTTTGATAGAAATAAATCAGAAAAAGGGCCGTGTTGCTGCCATTTTGAAACGATTAAAAATCACCGAAGTAATGTCTAAACCCAATGATTCAAGGCAAAGATAAAATATTTTGGAACAAGGAAATATCTTTTTTTTAATTGTCTCGACAACTAGATCAAGAACAAGGAGTCCAAATATATTCTAAACGAGACAAAGAAAAAGGGGTTAGAGACCACTCAAAAAATCAAATACATAAGGGTTTTCTTTTGAGCTATTTCATATTTCCGAGTTACTCAACTTGAGTTTTGAGAATACAAATTATTTTTTTTTTTTGATAAAGAAAAAGAAGAATAAAAAAGTATTAAATAATCTTAGTCTAATTGATTTGATTTAATGCTTTTATAGATCTATTTGACATTCGAATTGTATACATAGACATATCTTCTAATTTCTCGAGCCGTACGAAGAGAAAGCTTCGTATACGTTTCTAGGGGGGGTTCTAGTTTATCTACGTCTATCCCAATGAGCCGTTTATCGAATCGTTGCAATTGATGTCCGATCCCGAAGAGAAGGAAGAGATCTTCGGAAAGTGGGTTTTTATGATCCGATAAATAATCAAACGTATTTAAATATTCCTGCTATTCTATTTTTTCTTGAAAAAGGTGCTCAACCTACAGGAACTGTTTATGATATTTTAAAGAAAGCGGGGGTTTCTTTTTAGAGAATTTCGTCTTAATTTAAAGGAAAGTCAATTAATGAAATACAAAAGAAGAGGGTGTGGGTGATTCGTATA